CAACGATCCCATCAGTGAAATAAATGGGACTAGGGTTTCAAACTTCTTACTCGGAATCTCCATTAGAAATGAATTTTCTAGCATTTTAGTCCTTACGACTGAAGGATTTCGCCTTACAATTGAAAGATAACTCAGAAACTCGAAGGAATGATTGGAAAATTGGTTTATAGTAATTCTATCTGCTTGAGACCACAAGTCAAAATAACATTGCCATAAAATGACAAGGTGACATTTCCATTTATTCATCAGAAGCAAACTTCCCCTTGAAGCCAGAATGGATTTTCCTTGATATCTGACATAATGCATGAAAGGATCCTTGAACAACCATAGGATCTTCTGGAAATCCTTACGAAACACTCCTCGAGGATGTTCTATTTTTCCATAGAAATAGGTTCGCTCAATAAGGTTTCCAAAAGATGTTGAGCGTAAATACAAAGATTGTTTACGGAGAAACATGAATAGGGATTCCCATTCATACACATGAGAATTATATAGGAACAAGAAGAATCTTTGATTCTCTTTTGAATTTGAAAAAAAAGAGATGGATTTATTTTGAGTAATAAGACTAGCCCAATTACGAGACTCGTGGAGAAAGAGTCGGAATAAATGTAAAGAGGGGGCATCTTGTATCCAAGAGCGGAGATTTTGAACCAAGATTTCCAGATGAATGGGGTAGGGTATTAGTATCTCTGACACATTATTTAAATGGGAGAATTTATCCTCTAAAAAGGAAAATGTTGAATGAATTGATCGTAAATTCTGAGATTTTTGTAGATCTTTCCCTTCTTGAGAAGACACGAATCTCAGTGAGAATTTCATTTCCAAAATGACTGAAAATCCGGCGGATACCATTTGATAATAACTTTTGTTTGGGGTAAGAACATTAGCCGAAATAATCAACCCTTTCTGTTGATACATTCGAGTAATTAAACGTTTCACAAGCAGTGAACTGGATTTATTGTCATAACCTAAATTTACCACGAGTTCGGAAGGACCGGATCCTTTCAAACCATGATCATGAGCAAGTGCATAAAGAGACTCCTGAAACAGAAGTGGATAGAGGAAGTCTTGTTGCTGCGATCTATTCATTTCTAAATATCCTTGTAATTCTTCCATTTGAAATTAGCTTTGAAACAAAGGCACAGGGTTTATTGGGTTAGCAAATGATACATAGTACGATACAGTCAAAACAAGGTATATAGTAAGAAAATAGAAAATAAAATACCTCGGTGACAATAGATATGCTAATCAATGGATCCTCTGTTTCTCCATCCAATTGGTTTATATTCGTTATAGAATACCGAGATGGTTTGAAATCCTTTATTGTTGCAACCCGATCGCTCTTTTGACTTTGGAATAATTTCTTTTTATCAATATACCGTTTCTGATACACATGAGTCTCCACTCCATACAGAATCTAATGGAGGTAAAAATAGTTAGGATTCAAATGGGTAATCCACTTATGGGAAAACCTTTTCCCGCACCAGGCACTAATCCATTTTTAACATCTAATTAGATCGGGTAATAATTCGAATTCAGAACAGAAGCTCGTTGCTTTTTTTTTGCTTCCCTATAATTGGAACCCTAAGGGCTCTATCCATTTATTCAATCGACCCAACCGTGAATTTCGTTTGTCCCGCTACAAGAATCATACAAAAAATGGATTTTGTACTGATCTGTTAAGGATCAAATAGTCTAAAAGATTTAGATTGATACGACATGCTGCTTTTTCCACTCACCCCCTTTCAGGATCAGTCGTGGTCTTACAAACTCTACCAATGGTATGTATGAATCCGTTGCTTCATCCAAATGTGTAAAAGATTCTAGGCGCACTTAAAAGCCGAGTACTCTACCGTTGAGTTAGCAACCCAAATTAGGGTCTGTAGATACGAGCGCAATCAAACAAAAGAAAAAAAGAATAAAGAGATTGGATTGTACGACCACATCAACAAACAACAAAATGGAACTACCAACCAAATCAAATGAAAATCGAATTAATTACCGGGTAAAAAAATATAGAAAATAGAGAAATATCTTTCCGTTTCAGAGGAGACCTTTTGTACCACAGCGAATCCAAGGAACACATCATTTAGATGAAGACAAGTAAAAATCAAATAGAATAGGATCCTAGATCTATTTATCCATGATCTAATTATATTTGATCAATACGCTATTGTCAACATGCCAATATGAAGGTTGTAACCACCAAAACGGAATCAAACCATGCCCCGTAATTAAGATTCTTGATTATCTAAATCAATTTGAAAGCTAAGAAAAGAATTAGATATTTATAGCACTCGGTTGGTTAGTGAGTTCTGAGAATTCTACTTGTTTTTCTGTCAATTTTCGGTCAATAGGACCGTCTTTTTGTAGTTCCAGATCGAGCACCTCCCAGTCACTCTTCTCCGCAGTCTGTTCCACCCCCATCATCCCCTGCCTCGATTGTCGTTTCCCCTTCTTTTACTTCACCCTTATCTAATTGCGTCGGAGGATCCCGACG